AGAATTTGGTTCTTTTTACGTACTTGATATCGATAAATCTGCGAATCTAGAAATTCATTTCGGCCAATTGAACCTTCTCGAACTGTTTCTTTTTAAGAACCAAAAAGATTTGTGCCAAAATAACAGATGCCAAGAAGAACAAAAGTCCTTGGACACGTAATGGATCTTGAAGTACTATTTCTGCATCTCCCTGACCAAATCCGCCTACATTAGGATTACTCGTTAATGGTTGATCAAATTTGATAGATTCGCCCTCGGAAACAAGAAGTTCTGGTCCGGGAGGGATAATATCAACCACTTGACGTCCCTCCGCCGCATCCGTTATGGTTATCTCATACCCCCCTTTTTCTTTTCGTATGATTTTGCTTACTATACCTGCTGCTGTAGCATTATAAACTGTATTGTTACTCTTGTTGCCGTCGGGATAAATCTGACCCCTTCCCCTGTTCCCGCCTACGTATATAGGATATTTTAAGAAGTGAACATCCTTCTTAGTAGCAGGGTCCGGGGAAAGAATAGGGAAGGTTATTTCACTATATTTTTTACCAGGGACAGGGCCTACCACAAGAATATTTGTTTTATTGGGGCGATAGCTCTGAAAAGACAAATTGCCAATCTTTTCTTTCATCTCAGGAGAAATACGATCGGGAGGAGCTAATTCAAACCCCTCCGGTAAAATAAGAACAGCCCCGACGTTCAACCCCCCTTTTTTACCATTAGCAAGAACCTGTTTCAGTTGCATATCATAAGGAATTCGAACAACTGCTTCAAATACAGTATCAGGAAGTACCGCTTGTGGAACCTCAATTTCCACGGGCTTATTAGCTAAATGGCAATTGGCACATACAATACGCCCAGTCGCTTCTCGTGGATTTTCATAACCCTGCTGTGCAAAAATGGGATATGCACTTGAAATGGACGTCCGAGTTAAGATATATATCATGAGCGATACGGAAATAGATCGAGTAATCTGTTTCTTTAGCCAAGAAAAAGCATTTCTAGTTTGCATGGTCCAATCATTGATCGCGAAAATTTCTACAATAAATTGGGTAGGTCGCTAGTATAGTTCCCTAGCCACGATTCTGCTATTTGCTGGAATAATCTAGGATGAATCTTCCCGATGGTTAGAAATAGGAAGAGTAAATATGATTTTCAATACTTTGCTTATGTACAACTACAAAGTACCAAGCATTCTAATTGGATTAGATTAATATCAATGGATCCTTTATCATTCAGTTATTGAATCATAAATCAGTAAAATTGACGGAGACAGACTAGTTAAATAACGGAAAAGCCAATATTTAAAACATGTATCAAAAATTACTGGAAGGATGCAAACAAGAATAGTTATAGTTTGCTCATTCGCAACAACTCCAACCTCGTTATAGATAGAGCGTATAGCGAATTCCCAACCTGGGGGTGAATGATATCCGAGAAAAAACTCAGTTACTAGAAGAAGACACAAAGCTTTTGCTGTGTCACTTAAGTTATATAGGAATTCCTGAGCCCAAGAGTTAAGAATAACAAGTTTTTCCTTACCCAAAATTGAATACCCGCTTAGAATACCAAACCAGATGATATTTGTTGAGAAGTGCAAAATCGTATCCATACGATTCTCATTTTGTATCGTGATTAATTGGATCGTTTCTTTATGGATTCCTATCCCAAACTCTTCGAGATGTGTTTCCGAGTATTCCTTGATCATTTCGTCCAAGAAGAGGAGTTCCTCTAATTCTCTGAATTTTTCTAGAAGACTCTTTTCTTGAATATTATTCAAGACAATTTGGGATTGCCCAGTATTCCACCAATTAGTAACCCAAGATTCCAGACATTTATTAACTGAGAAAGAAATCCACCAGGGCAAAAATACTATAGATGCAAGATAGAAAAGAGGAGTGAATGCTTTCTTTTTTGCCATTTTTTCGTCTGTAAATTGTTAATCAACCCATTCGTACACTCTATGCGGTCGAATATTTCTTACACACATGAGTTTTATACAAGGTATCGAACTTATGAATCTATTTTCTTTGTGATTTTGTGGTTAGTCTTTGAATCTAGAAAGAATACAGAAATAGGCTAAGAATTCACTTCGAATGAAGAAATTTAGAATATTGTTTCCTGATATCTCAATTGGTCAAATTAAAAATAAAGTGTATCCTTTCGATGAATGATCGAAAGAACCACTTTAAGTAATGAATATTATTCAGATTTTGAGACGAAAGAACTCCTTTGCTATCAAAATATCCAATATTTCGAAAAAATTGCACTGATTACCCATAGTCAGGAATAGAATAATTGAGGGAAAGATATTAGGATGATCAAAAAAAAATGACTGGCAAAGGATAAATTGGCTAGTTCTCAGTATTTAATTAAGAAATCCAATTGTTGGTCATTAAAGAATACAAAAGAAAGAATTTCAAATTTACAAGATACGATCTATCTGGATCTAAAGTGTCAATTCCAACAAATATTGAACTAAAAAAAATTCTTGCTTTCGAAATGGTTTGCCGTCTGAGATGAATCTATTATTTCGATTTGTTATTTGTTATTGAATTGCGTGCGCATAAAGACCATAAAACGCATAAAGACCATAAAAAGAGTTTCGTTTTATGGTTCTTTCATATACGTTTTCTTTAATTGAATGAACGTTCTGATTCTCAATTTATCAAAATACTTCAATTGGTACACGCAAGAAATAGGCTAATTCAGCAGCCTTTTGTTCAATTTCTCGTGGAGTCAAATTCTCATCAGTACGGGTCAAGGGAATGGACCCCTGGCCTCGGATGTCCATATAAAGAACACGACGAGCATAAATACCCTCTTTAACTTCTATTCTAACGGACTGAATATCTTTTATAAGGAATCGGAGGAATATGCGACGATTTTTTCCCGGAAATCCCCAACGAAAAATACAGACTATTCCTTCCTTTCTATCGAATCGATCATAACCACTACCTACATTCCAGGAAATTGTGCACCACAAATAAGAGCTAATAAAGAGACCCGCAATTCCGTAGAAAGACATCACGATTCCTTGTGGAAAAAAAATGATTTGCTGAGGCGGAAAAAAAGATAGCAAATTTCTACCAAGATAACTGGAAGTTCCAACTAATAAGAAGCCTAATGAACCTAAAAAAAGGATCAAGGCCCAGCAGAAATTACTTATTTTTCGAGACCCCGTTATAAGTTCTATCCATATATCGTCTGATCGCCAAGTCATACTTTACTCGATTGCATTTTATTGGAATTGAGATAATACCCCAGAGAAATTTGACTTTACTTTTTTGTTTCCGAAGTAACTCTCATCAACTAGCACTAGTTTGAGGTGAACTAGCACTAGTTTGATGTCAACCTTTAGGAGTAATTCATCAAATTTGTTAAATCTAAAATAATAACATACTCTTTATTTAATACGATCCCACTATACATATCGATATACATATAGATTCACCGACTACATTTCAGCCATCCAGAGATCCTGATCTATTTGAAAATTGCTAGAATTGATATATCCATATATCATGTTTCTGCGGGCATAAGAGTTTTTTCCTTTATGTTCGGTGGAAATCACATGTTATACTATATTCCAATAAATAGATATCCGTGTTATGATACAAGTCCACGTTTTCAAAAAAAAAATGGATGAGATTGGGTCCCAGCGGATCTAAACAATCTTGTTTTTTTGAACATGAAGAAATAAAGAAGCCATTGCAATTGCCGGAAAGACTAGGCCTACTAACGGCACAAAAATAGATGGAAGGTTCAAATTTGTCATAGAAGGGGTACCTCGATTTACTATTTGTATCTGTTATTATGTTATTATATAAATAAAGATATCTTGTAATAATTATAATTAAATTAAGAATTTGAATTCTAATTAGATAATATTTATTATTAATAGAATTTGAAGAATTTTTCATTCTTAGTATAGATCGAAGTATCGATATATCTAAATCTAACTGAGTACGTATAATAAGAATAAGTGCAAAGAATGTAGAACTGTAGAACTAAATAAATGGACTTATTCATCTCCTCCATGAGAAAGATATGTATGATAATGATAATAAACTTTATTATTTTTCTTCATTTCTTTGTCTTTTGTTCTTGTCTTCTAATTTTCTAAAAATAGATAAAGAGTTTTTTACCGATTATCGAAGGATTCGTTCGAATCCGACCCAACATGGATTTTTAGCTAAAATGGTTTTTCGGTAGATAGAGAAAGATACAAAACTCTATTATCTATATTGAAATTTCAAATTATATACCTAAGACAAGACCAAATTCGTTTTATTTTACTAATTTCACGAAAGGAAGAACTCACTCTTGGTGATAAAGGTTTCTTGATTCGTAATCAGGAATATAGGTCAAAAAAAGAGTTATCCTCAACTTTCGTTTTGATTCTTTCTACAATTCGATCTTCTATCACCAAAGAAAAGGCCATTATTATCTTATTTACTTTGATTCCGATAAACTAACTACTTTTTGCTACAAACACAAAAAAAATAATTGAACTTAGTGCTCTACTTGATTTTGCTTGACTTTTGATTCAAAGGAAAAAAGGCGTGGAGCTTAAATAACTCACTCAGAACGCTTTTTAAAAGATTACGTGGTACAATTAGGTCGAATAAACCCTTCTGGAATAAGTATTCAGCTGCTTGTGAACCTTCGGGTACTGTTTTATTCAATGTTTGTTCAATTACTCTTTTACCTGCAAATGCAATGTAGGCATTGGGTTCGGCAATAATGATATCCCCCAACATACCAAAACTAGCTGTCACTCCACCAGTTGTCGGAGATGTAAGGATTGATACATAAAATAATTTTTTATTTAATTGATAATCATATAAAGCAGACGATATTTTAGCCATTTGCATCAAGCTCAAACTTCCTTCCTGCATGCGCGCCCCCCCAGAAGCACACACTATAATAAGAGGTAAATTTTGATTGGCAGCGTGTTCAATCAAACGGGTGATTTTCTCTCCGACTACGGATCCCATACT